GTAATCCGAAAAAGGATTCATAAGTAGTTGTTAACGGAGTTGAAGTTACCAAATTATGAGGAGTAGGTATCAATTTATGCCTAATTGCTCCGCCTATAGTTCCCTTAACTACATTTTCTAAACGAGCCAGAGCCAACCCGAGCTGGTCTTGTAAAAGATCCGCTACAGAGCGAATACGTTTATTTTTCAAATGATTCATATCATCAAGTGTACCCATTCCAAATTTCATCCCAATCAAATGATCGGCAGCTGCTAATATATCTCGTGGTAACAAAAATATATTGTTCTGAGGTATATTAAGATTCAGTCTCCAGTTAATATTTCGGCGACCAATCCTTCCTAATTCACACCTTTGGTGAAAGAATTTTTTTTGTAATTCCTTACATAAGGATTCAGAAAATATTGGATCCCCACCTACACAAGAAAATTGTTGATAAAACTCCAAAATAGCATTTTCTTTTGACCCAATTTTTTTTTTCTCCTTATCGGTCAAGAAAGATAAGAAAATTTCAGGGTAGCAAACATTCTCTAGAATTTCTCTTAGATTTGAACCCATAGCTGATGATAGAACTAGAATAGATATTTTCTGTTTCCTACTCACACGAGCCCATATTCTTGCTTTTTTATCAATCTCTAATTCTAACCTGCCTCCCCAATCTGATATTATGGTGCCGGTATAGACCGAAATCCCGTTATGATCCAATTCTGACTGGTAATAGATACCAGGACTTTGTAATATTTGATTGATCACAATTCTGTATATTCCGTTTACTATAGAAGTTCCAAGGGAATTCATTAAAGGAATGTTTCCAATAAAAATTCTTTGTTCTTGCATATTCCTACTGGTTTTCCAAATTAATCCCGCAGATACATATAATTCAGAAGAATATGTAAGTGATTCATAGACAGCATCTCGTTCTTTTATCAGCGGTTCTACCAATTGATATGTTTCCACAAATAATTGAAATTCAATTTCGTGATCTATATCTTCAATTTTTGGAAATTTAGAAAGTTCTTCTATTAAACCCTGATCAATAAACCGATAAAACCCTTCAAATTGTATCTGATTAAATCCGGGTATTGTAGATGTTCCCTCTTTTCCATCCCCGAGCATCTTTTTTGAATTTCCCATTTATCCGTTTATTGAAAAAATCCCATCCCATCTCTCATTCTTCACCGAATAATATCCATAGAATTCGATCTAGCAATAATGGAATGTCTATTCTGTTTACTGAATCACATGAAATTTTATCCAACTCCAAGATATCAAGATATATGGAATGTATGAAATACGTATGAACGGAGACTAGATTCAATTGGAATTTTTGATAAGAAAGAGATCCAAATGGAACAGAATTGAGAAATACCACTGGAGCTTATGGAGTTTTGTAAAGCCTAGAAAAAAAGTAATTTCATTTTCACCTATGCTATTACATATTCCAATTCGATTGCATACCATAAAAAAAAATGTATTCATGATTGGATTTGTTTGAGCAGATAAACATATAATAAACAGAAAACTTTTTTTTTTTACCACTTTACTTTTTCATGTATTTGTATTTAATTGTTCAAAATAATATTTGCAGAAAAGAAATCGATTTTTACCTATTTTGAATAGAATATTTAGAATCTCATTGAATTGAAGTAGGTAAGAAAACTTGTGTTTTTTGTATTTATTAATTTGGTTTATTATGAAAATAAAAAAGAATGCACAGATATATATGTCTCTTTTTCTTCTTTTATTGTGGTACAGTTCTATTTGGGACAGCCCATGCTGTGCTCTATCAAAAATTCCCTTTTCTCTTCAATCTATTCAATGAAAAATTTAAATACAACAATTTATTGAGAATTACTCTTCAAAAGCATCCCTAGAGAGATAAAATACCCCATTATAGAGCTATAGCTCTATAACACAACGTATGTTCTGATTCTGGGGTTTACATATACTCATCATTACTGTTATAATTGAAATTGAAGAAGATTTCTTTTTAATTGAAAAAACTCAATATGGCTTAGTTATAAATCCATTTATAATGATAATAATAGATTATTAGAAAACAAAAATGTAGATTTGAATTCTAAAATGGTCGTCAATTTACAGTCAATAGTTAATGGTTCTGATTTGTACTGGATTCGATATTTTGTGACTAAAAATCGATCCATTTTTTTTTTTCAACTCCGAAAAAAAAAAGAGAAAATTGGAATCTAGTTTCTATTGTTTTGGCGGCATGGCCGAGTGGTAAGGCGGGGGACTGCAAATCCTTTTTCCCCAGTTCAAATCCGGGTGCCGCCTCAGCAACAGACTTGAAATCCCCTATTATACGGAGGAAAAGACTCTTGATACTTTCTTTTCGTGATTCTAAGACCCTGGCTCTCGAGGTTCTATTCTCTAACCAAAGGTTTTGCCTATAAGATTTAAGGAAAACTTAAAGTAGTGGAGTGAAATCCGTCTGAGTCTTTAATTAGATTGGATCCCCAGAGAGGGATTTATAGTTTTGGAAAGGACCTAAGATCCTGTGGGTACAGACTCATGAAAGTCTCGGAATACTCAGACATTCAATCAATATTAGATTAGATGAAGAATTGCCTTTCGTTTTCCTTCCAAAAAAAAGATAAAAAAAAAGATAAAGTCTTATTCTTTCCACATGTGAGTCAGATTCCTTGGATACTTCGAAAAGTGTCCGTTTACTTGTGATCTTGTCGATTCTACTAGAAATTCTATAATAAGAATAACTCATTATAAGATAAGTATAAGATAAGTGGATTTTTTGGAGTAGTTCATCAATGGTGACCAAATACCTCTCCCTTTTTTTGACTCTGCACCAGTGATTTCACTATTATTAGTGAACAATAATGGAATAGTTTTTTCATATTCATAGAAAGAGGGGACAGAATTCACATGGATATAGTAAGTCTCGCATGGGCTGGTTTAATGGTAGTTTTTACATTTTCCCTCTCTCTTGTAGTGTGGGGAAGAAGTGGACTCTAGAAGTACTCCTAATTGCGGTAATAATAAAACTCTATCAACCTGTATCAATTGTTTTAGTTTTCTAGACCGGTCGGCAATTTTTTTTTGAAGATTTTTTTTTCGAAATTGGATTTATGTTTTGTTTTATTGACTCATTTTCTATTTTTATATCACGGTTTACACCGTTAACCAGTCATGGGGTAACCCCTTTTCGAAATCTGAAGAAGTTTCCATCAAATTCGGATTATCTGTATTAAATGCATCACAGAAACAAATGAAATTGAGCAAGTATGTACATACATTTCATATTCTATTTAATTTATATTGACATTTATAAAGAAAACGAGAGATATAGGTGGATTCCGTTATATTAAGATATTGGACTTGTATCTTTATACATTACAATAACCATAATGGCTAGTATGGTAGAAAGAGATATCTTTCTACCATACTAGCGGGCCCCTTAGGATACTACTACTAAGTCTAATGTATTCCTTTTATTTAAGACGAGAAATTTAAATCCCTTTTTTTCATTGTATAGTAAAATTGTATTTAAATTAATTATTTTTACTAACCGTTTTTACGTAAATTATAAGCAAAAAAGCAGTAGGAATGAGAATGAAGAGTGCAGTAGCAATAAATGCAAGAATATTTACTTCCATAATTTAATCGTTTATTATTTATTTTTTTTTTTTGGAATATCTCGGGATTTAATCCCATAGAGATGATAAATCTTTCGCTTGTAAATTAACTCAGCGGAATTTTATTTCGATGATATCGAATGAAAGAAATATTATGAATAACAATATCGGAGCTATAAAATCGATTCATCATCAAGAATTTAATAGTATAACATAGGAAGATCCTTTATTCCCACCGAATACATAATGAGATTCCTGAGCTAATCAAAAAAATATTTCGTTATGATTCTTTTTCCCCGCTTTCTTTTCTACAACCTAGTACTTTACTTTCCTTGTCCAATCATCTGATGAAGTATCAGAAAAAACTTTTTCTACTTCGATTTTGATTGTTTACAAAAAGACTTTCTAAAGAACCTTAAATAAACAATAGAAATAAAATAGAGAAAACAAGTACGAAGTTCAATTTGAAATTTTCAAAAATTTTGAAGGGTCTATCATCTTTTTAGAAAACAAAAGGAATGTGATAAAGACGAGTCCCGGTAAAAAAAAACGCAAATATTCAAAAAAATTAACTATTTCCATTTTCTTACGAGTTTTTTCTTCAACATCGACTCTAATCTTTAAAAAGAGCATATTCATTAGGGAAGACTTGATTTTTTAAATATCCTCTTTCCTTGGTTGGATTCGAATTATTTTCAATTCCTTGACCTCATAGTATATATAGGTACTCTTGGCAAACGTATTATACGCTATCCTATTCCATTTTCCTACACGGAGATTAATTGACAAAAAGCAGAAATCCCATACAGTATCTCTTTATTGAAGTGTTGAATGCTCTCAATAATTCTAATTGTACTAATTTACATATGTCTCTCTACCATCATTGGTGCTAGTTAAAATAATGGAAATACCCCTTTCTTTTGCTTGATGAAAAAAGAAAAATAAAACAAAAAGATAAACGAAACCATTTTGACCCCCTTGCCCAGAAACAAAAAGGGGAGTTTCTGTCTTTTTTTTATTGAATCCGCCGGGACTGACGGGGCTCGAACCCGCAGCTTCCGCCTTGACAGGGCGGTGCTCTAACCAATTGAACTACAATCCCATGGAAATCAAGTGGGTAGCTTACATATTCCTTCTTCTGATTTAATTTTAATCATTAAAATTTTAGATTCAATTTAGTGTTTTGTAACAAAGAAAATCACAAGTGATATATTGATATCTATATGGATATCACTTTAGTGATAGCAAGCCGGATTACTGGTAATCCTTGCATTATTCAAAAATCAATGGATAATCTATTTTTTACAATAAAAAATAGATTATTTTCTCGACTCTGTTCATTAAAGTTTCGATTTAAAGGATCTATATCGGGATCCTTAGCAAGATCAAGA